GTTTCCATTAAACTAAAAGAATAAGGGGAAGGAAGAAAGCGAATCGATGTGCTAATTCCCCATCCTCAAATTAGTCCTTCCCAAGGGTTGTTGTCTCAACGAATAATTGTATGAGTGAAATCTTGATAGAATTCAAAAAACTACAAAAAAAAGTTCAGAGTTTTCTGATTTCTAGGATTAAAGATTAAACAAAAGGATTCGCAAATAAAAGCGCTAATGCTACAACCAGGCCATAAATTGTTAAAGCTTCCATAAAAGCCAAACTAAGCAATAACGTACCTCGTATTTTTCCTTCTGCCTCAGGTTGTCTCGCGATACCTTCGACAGCTTGACCCGCAGCTGTACCTTGACCAACTCCAGGTCCAATAGAAGCAAGCCCAACAGCCAACCCAGCAGCAATAACCGAAGCAGCAGAAACCAGTGGATTCATGATAAGTTCCTCACACCAAAATAAAGAAATAGTTAATGATACAATCATCCAGCAATTTAGGACTTAATTAGAATTAAGTCATCACTAAGATTCATCCAGCTAAAATAACCCAAAACTTGAATTGAAATAATAGAATTAGATTATTGAATAATAAGAATTACTTTGATATTAGTTCCTATCCACTCTTTGAATTCTTCGTTCTTTTTTTTTTTTATCGTTTTTTTTTTTTTTCAGCCAATTCACAGATAAAAAGGACGAACTTCTAATCGAATCCTTATCTAAATCAAAATTCACAAAAGTAGTGGGGCAGATTATATAGATCTTTAACTCATATATACCTAGTCAATATCAAATATCACATATACAAGTGTTTTTTACATAACGTAAACCAACTATTCTATAATTGGGCTAACCTAAAAACGAATATTTGAAAAAAAAAATAGTTATAGTTAATGATGACCCTCCATAGATTCACCTATATAAGCCGCAGCTAAAGTGGCAAAAATAAGAGCTTGAATCCCGCTTGTAAATAATCCAAGGAACATGACAGGGATAGGAACCACTAAAGGTACTAAAGAAACAAGAACAACAACTACTAATTCATCGGCTAATATATTTCCGAAAAGTCGAAAACTAAGTGATAGGGGTTTTGTAAAATCTTCTAAGATGTTAATGGGTAAAAGAATTGGAGTTGGTTGAATGTATTTACTGAAATACCCTAATCCTTTTTTGCTAAGACCCGCATAAAAATATGCTACTGATGTGAGTAAAGCTAAAGCAACCGTCGTATTTATATCATTCGTTGGTGCTGCTAACTCCCCTTGAGGTAACTGGATAATTTTCCACGGTAAAAGGGCTCCTGACCAGTTAGAAACAAAAATAAATAAAAACAGGGTTCCAATAAAGGGAACCCATGGACCGTATTCTTCGCCAATCTGGGTTTGACTCACGTCTCGAATGAATTCAAGGACAAATTCAAAGAAATTTTGGCCGTCAGTTGGAATGGTTTGTGGATTGCGAACCGCTAGAACTGCGGAACCTAATAAGATAGCAATTACAACCCAAGAAGTAATAAGGACTTGCGCATGCACTTGGAACCCCCCTATTTGCCAATAGAAATGTTGGCCTACTTCTACACCAGATATCTCATATAACCCTTCTTTTATTAGTGTGTTGATGGAACATGATAAAACATTCATATTGCCCTCTGACAGAAATACGAACTTTAAATTATTTTGATTCAAGACCCCCCCCTTTTTTTTACTTATTTATTTATTTATTTGAATTTTATATTTTCGTTTTGGATACCAACTAAACTAATCACACAATATCCCCTGTTTTTTTATCTCTTTTTCTTTTGTACGATTCGGGAGTAGTAACCGATTTTAGAAATCGAAATACAGGGAGCCCCTCCCCCTCAAAAAATTTGATTTATTTATCTTATTATTAATCAAGAATTTTGTATATAGCTAGAACGGCCCTCACAAATTGCGAATACTAATTTGTTAAGAATGAATCGAATTGAAGCTATAGCGTCATCATTTGCTGGAATAGAAATATCCGCGAGATCGGGATTACAATTTGTATCGATTAAAGAAATCGTTGGAATTCCCAAAGTTATACACTCTCTCAGAGCCGTATATTCTTCTTGCTGATCGATGATGATTACAATATCAGGCAATCCTGTCATATATTTAATCCCGCCTAGATATGTTTCCAAACGAGATAATTGTCTCTTCAACACAGCTGCATCCCTTTTCGGAAGACGGTTGAACCCCTCTGTCTTTTGTTCAGTTCTCAAGTCCCTAAATTTATGAAGTCTTTTTTCTGTAGTGGACCAATTTGTTAACATACCGCCGAGCCACTTTTTATTAACATAATGACATCGAGCCCTTATTGCAGCCCGCGACACTAAATCAGCTGCTTTATTTTTTGTTCCAACAATTAAGAATTGTTTTCCCCTACTTGCTGCATCAAAAACTAAATCACAAGCTTCTGATAAAAAACGAGCAGTTCTAGTCAGATTTATAATATGAATACCTTTACGCTTTGCAGAAATATAAGGTGCCATTCTAGGATTCCATTTCCTAGTACCATGTCCAAAATGAACTCCTGCTCTCATCATCTCTTCCAAATCGATGTTCCAATATCTTTTTGTCATTTCTTTTCACACTTAAAAAGGGGGGTACCCCCAAACTAAAATAAAATTTTGTTCCGATGGAACCTTCTCTTGTACCGGGGACGGCCATTTATGCATGAGCTGAGCCATTATTTTTTATTCATTAATATCTTTATTAGTTTTAACAAATTACCAAAATTAGTATTAACAAATTACCAAAGCAAATGACTACAGCAAACAACAAAAAATGAAATTCAAAAAAGAAATCTGCTATTAGGATTTATGAAATCCTAGAAAAGGCAGATTTTGATATAGAAGAGTCAAAAAATTCCCTGTGGTAGAATAAAATATCTTTCATATCTCCCTCGAATAAAGATAAATTCTTTGTTCTTTTTTCCAAAAGAGTGTTGGTATGTTGCCGCGAACAATGCACCAATCCTTTGTTGAATCCGGTCCCGGCGGGGATCATCCCCCCTAGAACAACATTTTCTTTCAGGCCTTTCAACCAATCGATACGACCCCGAAGAGCAGCTTTTGCTAAAACTCGAGCAGTTTCTTGAAAACTTGCTTCGGATATAAAACTTTGAGTATTCAAAGATGCTCGAGTTATTCCTAATAAAATGGCTCGATAACAGATTGCTTCTTCTAAAGCACGCCCCGTTCGTTCTGCTCGTAACAATCCAATAAGTTCTCCAGGTAAAAAAACATTAGACATTCCCTCTTCTGAAACCAAAACTTTTGATGTTATTTGACGTACAATAATTTCGATATGCCTATTATGAATCTGCACCCCCTGGGATCGATAAACCTTTTGAATCTTATTAACCAAAGAAATACGACTTTGCACTATAGTTAGCTCAGCACCAATCAAGAACCCCCAAGGAATTCCAAGAATTCTTGTTATACACTTGTTCCAACCCTTAATCCGCTTTTCTAAATTCAGCGATATTGAATCAATCGAGCGGACTTCTAACACTTGTTCTACTTTTGGAAGACCTTGTGTTATATCGCCGGATCTCGATTTTTCATATATAAATGTAACTAATGTATCCCCCTCGTAAAGAATTTCTCTGTAATGCCCGTGAACTTTTGCTCCCGGAGTAGCCAAATAGGGCTTAGCGGATCTTATTACTATAGAATCCCTTTGAACAATTAAAACTTGACCCGATTTAAGGTGTGGGTCTTTTTTGGCTATACATAAATTTTCACAAAAAAACTGTCCAAGACTTATTATTGTAGACGTTTCCTCACAATAATTATGATGATAATTTTGATGAAGAAAATACCAATTCAATTTGAGTGGATTCAAAACACCGTTACTGTATCGATCTAGATTAAAAATTCTTCCGTTTTCATCGATTAAATAAGAGTTAATTACTTGAAAAATATATTTTACCTTATTAAGTTGCAAATATTTAATTGCCGCGATCTTATTATAAGTTAGTAAAGGCAAAAATGAGTACCAATTCGAAATTTGAATGGCTGTTCCTAAGGGGCCCGACGCATTTTTAATTGTAATTAGAGGATTTTTTTTTATTGATTGGTTTATCACATTGTGATATTTTACATGATTAAATAGACCTATTCTAAAACAATTAGAGGATGATAAAATTAACAAAGATTGGGATTCCTTATTGCTATTTAAGAACATACGAACAGTTCCGTGATTTTGTCTCAGTGATTGTTGAAGAATAAAAGCCTTGGGAGAAATCGAATAAAAGGGATTGATGTGATCTGCAGAGATCAATCCCGAATCTGGCGGATTATTCCTTTTTCTTATATACGAAATATGGGATTTGACTAAGCCAATTCTTATGAAATCTCGAATCAAACCCTTTGTACTTACTTCAATAAAAAAAGCACGGACCTCCTCGAGGGAAGAATTTTTTTTGTCTTGGTCCCAATTCAAGACTAAGCAAGTTCGAACCAATTGAATACTTGTGTCAGAAATTCCTCGAGTTGGTTTACCATTTCCATAAAGGATATAGTTGAAAACTCGAAGTTGAATATTATCCTTTTCCCGAAAAAGATCTTGTGGGAAGAGTGTTGCCAAATTTATACTGTCCGCTATCTCATAGGTGCCCACCGGCCGCACCAAAACAAAAAACTTTTTCTTGGTTGGTGTGATCCGTTGGACATAAATCCAATTTTTCAATTTTTTTGATTCTTTAGGGTTTGTTTTTCCCCTTCCGGGCGGTATCAAGATGCCACTGTGTCGGGATATCTTATCTGTCTTGTCCGGAAAATGGATATCCCCTGAAAATATTTTGAGTTCAATCTTTTTTTTTTTTCTCTCCACTCGGATCAACCCGCCGACTTGGCTTCGTATATTTAAAGTGATTCGTGTATTGACTCCAATGATACTATAGTTCTGTACCATTATGGCGGAGGATTCGGGTAAAATATGCACTTCCTCGGGAATGAAAAAAAAGCGATCTACTTTCATTTCGTATTTTGTCTTAAATTTTTGGCCTCCGCGATACTCAATCATATCCTCTTTTTGGATGATTGAGTCCGCCCTTAGAGTCCCATATTTAAGAATTCCGGAACTCTTTCTTCTGTATCTAGGATCATCAAAAAAAGCAAAAATACTATTTCTACGGAAAATACCATTTATGGGTATTTCAATCGAGATACCTGAATGCCGTATGAATTCTTTCTCTTGCTCTTGAATCGATTGGAATGGAATGAGAAATCTATTTCTTCGTCTTTTTGCTAATAAATCCGAGTTCTCATGAAAAATAGTAGAATATATGAAATTATAATGACTAGTACCTACGATTCCATTCAATTCGGAATAATCGGGAATCCCAGATTTTTTTTTATCATAAAAATCTGAACTGACAAATTTTTGGCTCACTTGATCATTATTCACTGAGAGGCTAGAAATAGATTTTCTTTGGGCAGAAAGAAAGGGGATGTTCATTTGATCTTGATCTTTATGGATCGAAAAATGAATTAGACTAGATCCACATGAACCTCCAGATAATATCCATAAATGACTTGTTTTTGGTAAGAGATGGACATTACTATATGTAAATTCGGGTGCATGGGATACATCAGTACTCCAGTGCATTTCGCCCTCTGAGCCAGAATAAATATATTTTCGAACCCGCTCTTTAAAATGAAAAGTGGATGTTCCCTCGCGAATCTCAGCAATAACTTGTTCTGATTCCACATATTGATCATTTTGAACTAAAAGGAAACTTTTTGGCGGAATAGTCACGCTATGTATAATATCGTCGCTCTCAATAATTACAGACAAGTCTATATAACATAGAAAGGCAGGGTGTCCGTGACGTGTACGTGTAGGATGAACCAAATCCTCATTGAATTTGATTTTTCCATTATAAGGGGCTCGTACATGTTCGGCAGTACCTCCTGTAAACACGCCGCCGGTATGAAAAGTTCTTAATGTGAGTTGAGTCCCTGGTTCGCCAATAGATTGACCCGCAATAATACCTACAGCTTCTCCCAATTCAACTAGGTCACCATGAGTGGGACTCCGACCATAACATAATCGACAGATCCAAGATGTACTCCGACAAGTAAAGGGAGTTCGAATAGATATTGATTGTGTTCCAAAGGTTATGAATCGATTGACAAGTCCAATCCCAAGATCTTGATTTCGAAAGGCGACACATCGGGAACCTATATATATATCGTCTGCTAAGACACGACCAATTAATGTTTGGATAAAAATTCTTTCTGACATCATCCGATTTTTATTTCGAGGACTCACAAAAATCCCTCGGATAGTGCCACAGTCTGTTCTACGTACAACAATATGTTGAACTACTTCAACAAGTCGGCGCGTAAGATATCCAGCATCTGATGTGCGTACGGCAGTATCTACAACTCCTTTGCGGGCTCCATAGCAAGAAATAATATATTCTGTTAAAGACAGTCCTTCGCGTAAATTGCTTTGAATAGGTAAATCAATCATTTGTCCTTGGGGATCCGACATTAATCCTCTCATACCTACTAATTGATGTACTTGAGATGCATTTCCCCTAGCTCCCGAAAAAGACATCATATGGACTGGATTGAAAGGGTCCGTCATCCTAAAATTAGGATTCATTTCTTGGCGCAAATATTCACTTGTAGCATACCATATCTCAATAGATTGGCGTAATTTTTCTACCGCATGTACATTTCCATAATGATGGTGTTTTTCCAAAATCAAACTTTGTTGTTCAGCATCTTGAACAAGCCAACCCTTAGAAGGTATCGTTAAAAGATCATCAATTCCTAATGAAATGGATGTAGCAGTGGCTTGCTGGAAACCCAGAGTCTTTACTTGATCTAGGATGTGTGATGTATATGCCATCCCGAAGTGATCTATTAATCGGCTAATAAGTCGTTTAATAGCAGTTCCATCTATCACTTTATTGTGAAATACCAGATTGGCCCGTTCCGCCATAAGTACCTCCATATTCTGCTGAATGGGATTCGACAATGAGTTTGAGTCAATGATTGCAAAACTTCCTTTTCTCGATCTTGATTTGCGTAGAATTTTAGGTCAGGAACTATGGTCCGAGTTGAATCGGAGAGTCACACGGGTATCCTAGAATGACTTTTTTTTAATACCATCCATATTATTAGGTATCATATGAACAGGCTTGAGAAAAACCTTGTATAGCTTCCTCGATTTCTCGATAAAAAGAAATATGACCAGCTGTGGTTCGAATATATATACAAAAAGTTTCTTTTTTTACACTTCTTACTATTAAATAGTGTGCATAAATCTCATGATAGTTACCAAAAGATTCATAGTGCACTTCGATAGGAACTTCTCTTGAAGCAATAACGCGTTGATCTAATTGCCACCGAAGCCACAAAGGACTATCTAAATTGATTTTTTTCTGCCGATAAGCTCCAATTGCATCATAGGAGTTGCAAAAAAAGGGTTCTTTCATATACTTATAGTTTGTTTCGTAAAATTTTGGAT